GTGCGGCTGGATCACCTCCTTTTCAGGGGGAGTCAACACCTCTTTGAGACTTTGGTCTTGTCCATTTCGAACCCTGAAGCGATGAAGCCCATTCATCTAACGAATGGAATCCAATTTTGGCGGAGAAGCAAGACCAAGTTCATGAGCTCCTTTCCCTAGGTCGGAACAAGCTGGAAGCAATCCTATGATTTTCATTCTTCTTCGGAAAGAGGAAGTGCAAGAATCAAATAGGGGGTTGGGTTCCCCCGCTTCATTGCATGCAGGCCCCCCCGGTAACCGGTAGGGGGGGCTTGCGTAATGGGCTATTAGCTCAGCGGTAGAGCGCGCCCCTGATAATTGCGCCGTTGCGCCTGGACTGTGAACTTTTTCCACACACGGATAGTCTGATGTAATCATCGTCGCCTGACCCGAAGATTTGTATCATCCAAGGGACGTTAGCATGGCGTACTCCCTCCATTTTGTCTCTCTCTTCTGACTGGCTCGGTTCTCGGAGTCGGGTTAGTTACAAAAAGAGGTAGATGAGGCGACTCAGGTGAGATCTAATGAAGATTCAACCTCCGAATCACTCGTGGGATTCGGGCGATCCAGGGAGGACCGGTGGTCGCTAGCAGATCCTCCTTTCTCGGGAATCTATTCATTCCTTATCAGTGTATAGATGGCTATCTCTCGAGCACAAACTGATGAACGTCGGGCCAGACGTGAAAGACGGAGCACTTGATAACGCGTATTCACAAACCAGGAACTGCGGGAATACCCTCGGTATTCGGGGTAGCGGAGGGATCACACTAGACGAGCCTCTCCTGCTTCTCCCGGAGGTCCGTAGAAGCAGCAATCAACAAAACTTATGTATGCGCGGGGGCAGGGTTCTAAATCTCCTCAATCCGAGGTTTTTTCTCCGGAAAATAGGTAAGTAAGAAAAATACCGGACCCAGACATGGAGAGACTGCCGGGGGAAGCAGGAAAAGTGGATCCACGGTATTTGCCCCAGCTCCCTACTTGGCTATTCCAAGTAGTCTTCAATCCCATGTACCGAGACGCCTCGGTCCTCCCTCAACGAACAGGCTCGAAGGGAGATCCTAGAGTGTACGGGGTTAAGTTAAGCCAAGAAGCTTTCTTGACGCCTCTTTTTCCCTCCATTCGATCTATTTCTGCGAAGGTATTCTCTTTGCCCTCGGCAAAGAGATGGAACAGGGACACTTGGAGAGCGCAGTACGACGGGGAGTTGTATGCTGCGTTCGGGAAGGATGAGTCGCCTCTAGAAAAAAAAGAAAAAGAAAAAAGTCTATTAATTCTCTCACTTCAGTGAGATACTGAATAGTGTAGGTGCGATTATTTACTTCACGGGCGAGGTCTCTGGTTCAAACCCAGGATGGCCCAGTTTCGCCAAAGGAAATCGGAAGAAGCATCTGGTCAGTTCACGTATGCTTTACTTGTACCAAGCACAGGGGATATAGCTCAGTTGGTAGAGCGCCGCCCTTGCAAGTGGGTCGTTGCGCTTACGGGTTGGGTGCCTAATTGCTTAGGCGGTAACAAATGGTAGTATTTCCCACCTAAACTGGTGGCTAACTTCTCTCCCAGGAATGTGGGAGGAGGACCAAAACATGCCACTGAGAGACTCTACTGAGACAGGAATGGGCTGTCATGTAGGGCGGGGTAAGATGGGTCGTTGGTTAGATCTATTCTGGATCGTACATGGGCGGTAGTTGGAGTCGGCGACTCCCGCAGGGCTACCTCATTTGGCGGATCCCTGGGGAAGAGAATTGAGCTGGCCCTTGCAAACAGCTTGATGAACTACCTCTCCTCAACTCTTCGGGCACGATGTAGTAGAAGGAATCGGGGACCCATGGACCGACCCCATCGATCCCATCCCGTAGGAACTACGAGATCGCCCCGATGGATGCTAAAGGCATCCGGGGGTCGCAGACCGACCATATAACCAAACCAGATTTGAGAAGTGGACCGAGCTGCCTCGTTCCATTGGTGGGAAGGGCCGGAGGGGACCAACTACTTGGTATTGAAACTGAAATCGAGCGAGAGGGGGAGGGGAAGGGAAGCGCCTCCTTTGTTTTTTGGTCCCCCCCAATTTGGGGGTACCCAGCTGAAACCGAGCTAAATTCTTTCTCCGCCTCTCTTTACTCGGGGGTAGTTGTTCCCTCGGAGAGCACGGTACGGTGAAAGTCGTAGGCCGTGTTCGGGGGGGGGAGTCATTGTCTATCGCCGGCCTGCGTGGTAGAATCTCTCGGGTAGGACTGAAAGACGGTAGCTTACCCCGTGGCGGATGCCAGCGGTTCGAGTCCGCTTATCTCCAACCTGTGATTCAAGTCGATGGAATCTCACACACTAGTATTAGTATTACGGAAGAATTACGGAAGAAGCTTGATCCGCCGGTGAGGTGAGCGGGGCAATTTGACCCACAACCACTTCCCCATGAACGTTGACTTCCCCATGAACGTTGATAAAATGAACGTTGATAAAATCCCCGCATCGCAGATGGAGTAGC